CTTCTTCTTCTTGTACCAAAGCATTCCTTTATGGGTGAATTGGATTGATCTTCTTTACTGTGAGACTAAAGAGTGAAGGCCTCTCAACTTCAATCTAAGCCCGATCTCGTCTTTTTCCTCTTTTATTCCCTATTTTATAGAGTGTCCGCTTCGCTCTTTGATACTAAGCCCCAGTCAAGGCCTTTTTCTTTCCTCTTAATGCGCCCAACGGTCATGGAAGACCTTTGAGTTCGTCGTTCTCATTCCCTGTCGTCTTATAGTTCTTCAGTCCTCGCTCATTGTCCTAAGAATATTAATAGTTCTTTTCTTTGGCTTTCAAGGAAGCAAGTAAGCAAGGACCACCGGTTTCAGTCCATTGTTTTATCAATTATTGGGGAGGGTGCTCTCTCAGTCGTTATGTCCTTATTTCGAAAAAGGTGGGGATTGGGACTTGGCTTTGAAAGAAATCTATCTTTCCCAACGCGACGAGGTATTTCAATCCTTCGAGCACTTGCATGGGATCTGGGCTCAAAAGCGGCTAAGGGGATCGGATCCTGTCTTCTGTCTTCTTTCCTCCTCGCCCTCTTATCATCCCCTTCCCAGTGCACCAAGCCAAGCGAGGTACTGCGCGCGTCTGTGCTTTCAAAGACAATCAATCCTGATAGCATTCCTTCGGGGAGTGGTAGTGCGAGCTTAAGGTTGTGGTTGACAAGTTTTCCTTTTTTGGACTGGGCTGTTCTCCTGCTTATAAATAACCATACTCTTTAACTCGACTTTGAGTTCTTTTCAACCAAAAGAGGGGCTTTCGTAGCCATCGAAGGGAGCCATAGCTCTATTTAGAATACTTTTATTAGTATCCTACTTTGAAGCGGTAGAAGAGGGCTCAAAGGGAAGGGAGTGCATCCACTCTGCCCCCACATCTATAAATCTATAAGGTAACCTAGACTGGTTGTAAGGCAAAAAACTGGATGCGAAGGGAAAATAGAAGCAATTTTTCTAGATGGAATTGAGCTAGAAAGAATGGAAGGCGATGGGCTTAAGGCGAGGTATGTAATCTTTCTCCCAATACTTCCCTAAGGCCTAAGGACTGCAACAACTGGCTCGCTTGGAAACCTCGTATAGAACTCTTCCTTCGGCTAGCCTGACATACAGGGTCATTGGAACTATGCGAATAGCCTAAGAAAGAAGCTATACTTAACACTCGAAATCACTGCATGGGCTTAAAAAATAACTGGAAATGGAACTATTGAGACTACCACTGCTTTAACTTTAATATTAAAAAAATAAAAGAGGTATGAGGTACTAATAAAGGCTTGCCTAAAATCCCTTTCCTTGTCAGAAAAGTATAACTTAAGATGCTTACTTGAATAAGCACTTTCTTTTGTGTAAAATGACTTATTTTCAAAGGAGCTTGTACGCCGCTCTTGATCCTAGCCGTCTTTGACCTTATCCTCTCCCCATATGGAGAATTCCAATTATATTGAATGAGTGGTTTATAGAGCTTTCGATTTTCTTTCTTTCGGAAAATTTCATCTGGGAGAGGGAAGCTCAAAGCAATGTATGGTATTTTACAGTACATGAGACTTCCTATTTATGATAATGGAAAATATTCCTTTGAGCCACAACACAATTGTGGCTTTTATCCGTATAAACTGGATACTGGAACTTAATTGAGTTGGAGCAGGCGCACACTCGAAGTGATTAAGCTTATTTTGAATATTCTCATTGTTCTCTCCCATTTCCTTAATGTTTACATTTTCAATGAGCGTAAGCCCGAATCCTTGATACTGGCAGATTCTCGCTCAAGAGTTATATGATGAAAATGTCACACGAAACCGTTGGAAAACATTACTTCCTGAACTAGTCATGCCACTGAAAAGGAGCTTGTAGACCTTTTCTAAGGCTACGATAGCAGTTGTAAGATACCCTACCCAGAGAGTGAGTTCATTCCATGAATCTGATTACAAGTATGTAAGTAGATGTCAGGTAGCTGCTTGGATTATCATAGAATAAGAGGAGCCGTCTTAGGAAATGACTTAACTTAAAAGACAGATGCCGCCGCTGCGAGGCGAAGGATTGACTTGTCTGGTCTTGCGGTGCACTCACTCCCGTTACGAGAATGAAATGACGCCCCAGCTCGACTCGAGACCAAGACTCCTTACAACTCTCGCACCAATAGCGGCACTTTTCGGCCTGAGATTGATTGAAAAGGCAGCCCAGCCAGCCCGCCCTTTTAGTGATTGTGATCAAGAGCACACACCCCCCCCCTGACCCACTAATCATCATCCCATCTGACGCGAAGCAAAAAGAAAGAAAGAAAAAGAAGGGGGAACCCTTCCTTCCCAGCCGCCTACCTACTTGTGCTCGTAGCTCGATCGGGGGTCAAGAGTGTGGTCCGGCGGAAAAACAGAAGTCGTCCGTATCAAGTGATACGTGAATTGCTCAGTAGTGCTTCGCCACTACCGTAGCTGGCGGAAATAGCTTAATGGTAGAGCATAGCCTTGCCAAGGCTGAGGTTGAGGGTTCAAGTCCCTCCTTCCGCTCTTGGTTTCGTCGTTTAGTGATAACGAGTAGAGTAGGCAGCGAGTAGAGTGCATAAGCCCCTTATGAGATAGAGGCGAGCAGCAAGCAGCCCCTTGTATAGGGGTTCAACCCTTTCTTAAAAAGGGGCAAGCCAAAACCTACTTCTAACAAGTTGCTGGCTTTTCAGCCGTTGCGCGCTAGCGTTTTCCCTTACTAGTCAAGGGGTTGCTAGTTGTAGCGCGCAGTGTACTAGTGAATAGGAAAAGTGGATTTAGATTACTAATGACAGATGGAGGTTGAGGAGCGAAGCCATGTTCAGTGCCTCGCCCTTGTCTCCTTCGCCGGAGACTTCAAATGATGGGAATTCTATCGATAAAGAAGAGGCATAGGCATCGACTCTCGATCCAATCCGTCTTCCCTGGCTCCCCAACACACTCTTGATACAAAAAAACCCTCCAACCATAGATAAAGAGATCTAAATCTAAAGTCTGGGTCCCCTCGATCACCCCTTCCTTTGAACCTGAACTGGTCGAGAGAGATGAACCTGCACCACATTTTATAACCTTCGAACCGAAACCCCAACTAGAGATGGAATTCCAGAACCTAAACAATTCAGTTGAGAGCTCCGTGACCGTTCAAGGGAAGGATTGATAGGCCATTCCCCCCCCTATCCGTCTCTTGATCCCTCATTCCACTAATCCGTTGTTACTGATTCATTCAAGGCATAGACTCCCCACTTCTTTGTCTTAATTAGCGCAGGTGTTCGTCAACGATGAACTTAAGACTCTTTTTGAGAAAGAGGGCTAGGCCCGGGAGAGGAGGGCTTTCAGAGACTGGGGAAGACGGGTGGATTATAGAGCTAGGGGCGAAGGTTTGTCCATTGGGATTGGGCATGGACGAGCCTCGACTGGGCCAGCATTGCTGATAAAATGAAAAAAAAAACTTTTCCCATCGCGTCATTAACCGGTGTCGAATTAAAGATCAGGTCCAGGATTCGAGTCAAATCGACCTTCCCTCTCATCCCAGGGTTTGGCAAGGAATGAAAGACTCCGATCTTACTGGGGATTCATCACTGGCTAGGGCTTTCGAATCAAAGCATGGAAATCTGCAACTAAGAGGGAGCAATAGATCGTCGATTGACGAGCCGGGTCAGTAAACTTCTATTGGGACTTCTATTGATTATTGATTCGACTAGAGGGGCTCCTAGCAGCAAACTTGTATGAAGGGCCCCCATGGAGACGCAGGAGATGCAGTAGCCGTCAGCCGGATCGACCAATAAATGATAGGCCAGAGGGATGGGTTCATTCGACTAATCGGAGATCCCTGGCCCTACCTAACACAGAGATGTCCCTGAAATAGGGGATTGGTTGATCGGAAAGCTCAGGCAGGAGTAGGACATTCCATAAAAATCTTTCTGATCCGCTAGCTGGTGGTCCTCTAAAATCCCATTTTTTCATCGACGGGTAGGGTGAATTCTAAGGTTCCTTATTCCGATTGTAAAGCAGAAGAAGAGGGAGAATGGGCACAGCCCCACCAGCAGTCCGCGTTTTTGACTCGAAAGGAATTCAAAATGAAACAAAAATCTGTGTTCACTATCTATGGAGTGGAGTGACTATCTATCCTTAATCTCCTCTTCCCTATCCCCCCTTTTTTCCTTTCTCGCCGGCAGGAGAATCCATTTCTTTTTTTGTATTGTTTATTATGATTGATCTGTAGTTCAAGGGCACCCGAGTTTAAGATGGAATAAGACCCAGACGTAGAGTCCCGTCGGCCGGGAAGGGATTTTTTCTATTGATTTTTTATTCGGATTCTTCTCTTTCCCCACGAGGGAAAGCCCTTTCCAGACGGAGTAGTGCATCTCTGTCTTGAAAGCCCGCCCTATAGATAGGAACTCCTCTCTCTACTGCCTATCCAACCCGAAGACTCTTATTCGTGGTGGAGTGCTTCGAATAGGATCCGATCCCATCCCAGCAGTCAAACTCCTTCCCTTCCCGACCCGGCTCACCTGCCTCTGAAGCTGGAATGCCTTTATAGAGGAGGCTACCCGAGGAATCGAAAAGTTTGAAGTGGGATGTGGAATGTGATTGGTGATGGATGGTGGTTATGAAATAAGTTCTGCATCAGATGATGAGCCCATGCGCAAATTTTCTCTTTTATTTTCGCCCGGGCTATTAGATTGAGTCGAAAGCCTACCAACGCATATTCCGATTCGAGCGAGAGCCCAAACGGGGGAGGCGATAACATCTTGATCGAGAGCTCTACTGTTCTGAATAGTGAGAAAGAGTTTTCAAAATTCGATCAAATCGATCGAGAATCTCATCATCTGTTAGGTGGGCCAACCGACCGATCGAGTTGGGCTGGGCGTCCATGTCACAGAACCTTTCTTCTAGCCAAGAATCCCATTATTGATCGAATCGGGGCAGATCCAATGAATTGGTAAATGAAAAATCTACCCGTTTTAACACTCAGAAAAAAACCTAGAAAAGGCGAGGCAAGGG